AATAAGGTGCCTGATTAAAGGACTATTTTGATAGAATAGAATAAGTATGCAAATACCCTTATTATACTTTTTAGATTTAAACTAAATCTTAAGAAATCAAAATTCTTTGTGCATCATACACCAAAATATAAAAAGGTAAGCTAAGTTAAGCTATTAGGTTCATACCCTGATTATAGAAGAAAATCTTCTCCTTTTTAATTCCAAATATTAGTAATCTATTATTTTTAATAGTGATAATAGTAGGAACAACCATAATTATTAGATCTGAAACATGATTAGGAATATGAATAGGACTGGAAATAAATCTAATTGCATTTATTCCAATTCTTTATACATCAAAGAATATAACATCTTCTGAAAGATGTATAATCTATTTCCTAATTCAAAGAATAGGGTCAATTTTAATATTAATATCCGTGTTAAGTAGCTCTTTAATGGTAATCTCTCCTTACCTAATTAAAGAATTATTTAGTACAATGTTATTATTAAGAATAATAATTAAACTAGGAGTTCCTCCATTCCACTTCTGATTTCCAGAGATCTTGGAAAAAATATCCTGAACTAATTCAATAATCTTAATAACATGACAGAAAGTAGGGCCATTAGTTATCATTTCACATATTGTAGACACTACTAGATGCCTACCCGTAGTCATCTGTGTTACTGTGTTAATTGGAGCAATCGGGGGACTTAATCAAACATCCATCCGAAAAATTATAGGATATTCATCCATTAACCACATAGGGTGAATAATTGCTAGCATAAAATTCCATAATGAATTCTGAGTTAAGTATCTGGTAATCTATTCAGTTATTATTGCATTAATAATTTATATATTTAATTTATATTCAGCATTCTATATTAATCAATTAACATCGAATAATCCTAAATTTATAGAAAAATTAATTATAATTATTCAATTCCTGAGATTAGGAGGACTACCTCCCTTTTTAGGATTTCTACCCAAATGATTTGTTATTCAATCAATAATTACTTCCAATTCATTCACAATCTTAATAATTATAATCGTATCAGTCTTAATTACTTTATTTTATTACTTACGATTAGTAAGAACAACTATATTAATTCACAATTCAACTTCCAAATGAAATAAACAAAATCAACTAAATAAAGAATTGATAGTTATTATTATCACCATTAATATCCCCCTCCCCCTCATTGCAATATTTGGCCTATAAAGCTTTAAGTTAATTAAACTATTAACCTTCAAAGTTAAAATTATAGGCCTCTCTGTAAGCTTTAGTAAAATTACTACTTTAGAATTGCAGTCTAATATCATACATTGACTATAAAGCCAAATACAATGATGGAGGGTTATCTAACCATAAGTAAATTTACAATTTACTGCCTAATATTTCAGCCACCCCATCCTATGAACAAATGAATTTACTCAACAAACCATAAGGATATTGGGACTCTTTATTTTTTACTTGGAACTTGGGCCGGTATGGTAGGAACTTCAATAAGATGATTAATTCGAATCGAACTTGGACAAGCTGGGTCATTCATTAGAGATGACCAAACATATAATGTAATTGTCACTGCACACGCATTTGTTATAATTTTTTTTATAGTTATACCAATTATAATTGGAGGTTTTGGAAACTGATTAGTTCCTCTAATAATTGGTGCACCAGATATAGCTTTCCCACGAATAAACAATATAAGATTCTGACTTCTACCTCCCTCTTTAACATTATTATTAATAAGAAGAATTGTTGAAGCTGGGGCAGGAACAGGATGAACAGTATATCCTCCATTATCAAGAAATTTAAGTCATGCAGGTGCCTCTGTAGATCTAGCAATCTTTTCTTTACACCTAGCTGGTATTTCATCAATTCTAGGAGCAGTTAACTTTATTTCCACAATTATTAATATACGCCCAATTGGAATAACCCCAGAACGAATTCCACTTTTCGTTTGATCAGTAGGAATTACTGCTCTTCTCTTACTATTATCTTTACCAGTTCTAGCCGGAGCTATTACAATACTTTTAACTGATCGTAATTTTAATACAAGCTTTTTTGATCCCGCTGGAGGTGGTGACCCTATTTTATATCAACACTTATTTTGATTCTTTGGACACCCAGAAGTATATATTCTAATTCTACCTGGATTTGGTATTATTTCCCATATTATTGCTATAGAAACAGGCAAACAAGAACCATTTGGATCACTTGGAATAATTTACGCAATACTAACAATTGGAATTTTAGGATTCATCGTTTGAGCCCATCATATATTTACTGTTGGAATAGACGTAGACACCCGAGCCTACTTTACATCTGCAACTATAGTTATTGCTGTCCCTACAGGAATTAAAGTATTTAGTTGAATTGCCACACTACATGGAGCTAAAATTGAACCCTCACCAAGACTATTATGAGCATTAGGATTTGTATTTTTATTTACAATTGGAGGATTAACAGGAGTTATCCTAGCCAACTCTAGAATTGATATTATTTTACATGATACATACTATGTAGTAGCCCATTTCCATTATGTACTATCTATAGGAGCAGTATTTGCAATTATAGGGGGAATTATTCAATGATATCCTTTATTTACAGGACTGACACTAAAACCCTTATGACTAAAAATACAATTCATAATTATATTCATCGGAGTAAATATAACATTTTTCCCACAACACTTCCTAGGATTAAGAGGGATGCCACGACGATACTCTGATTACCCAGACAGATATACATGCTGAAACGTAATTTCTTCTATAGGAAGAACTCTTTCATTATTAGGAACTATCTTCTTCATTATTATTCTTTGAGAAAGTATAGTATCCCAACGACAAGTACTCTTTGTTCAAAACATATCCTCAAACATTGAATGATTACAAAAATATCCACCAGCTGAGCATTCATATTCTGAACTCCCTATCCTTTCTACTTCTTGATGTGGCAGATTAGTGCAGTAAATTTAAGCTTTATTTATAAAGAACCTTCTTTCATCAAGAATTGCAAGCTGATCAAATTTAAGATTACAAGATGCCAACTCGCCAATCATAGAAAATGCAACCTTTTTCCATGATCACTCCATAATAATCCTATCAATAATCACGATTGTAGTTATATATATAATCAGAACCACCATTATAAATAAACACATTAATCGAGATTTATTAGAAGGCCAAGCCCTAGAATTAATCTGAACTGCATTACCTGCCATCACCCTAATTTTCATCGCCTTACCTTCAATTCGATTATTATATATAATAGATGAGGTCAAAACACCTATAATCACAATTAAAGCAATAGGACATCAATGATATTGAAAATATGAATACTCCGACTTTCAAGATATTGAATTCGAATCATATATAACCCCAACTTCAGAATTAAGACAATATCAACCCCGATTATTAGAAGTAGATAATCGAACAGTATTGCCCTTCAAATCACAAATTCGATTACTATGTAGAGCATCAGATGTTCTTCATTCATGAGCAGTACCAGCCTTAGGAGTAAAATTAGATGCCACCCCGGGACGACTAAACCAAACAGGATTCTTCATTAATCGACCAGGAATTATATACGGTCAATGTTCTGAAATCTGCGGAGCTAATCATAGCTTTATGCCCATTGTCATTGAAAGCGTTAGAACTAATCAATTCATCAAATGACTAAAGTCATTCAAATAAACTAATTAAATTACCCATTAAGTGACTGAAAGCAAGTAATGGTCTCTTAAACCAAAATATGGTATATAGCAATTACCCTTAATGAAAGAAGTTAGTTTAATTAAAACATTAGCCTGTCAGACTAAAAATATCTTCAAGATACATCTTAATTCCACAAATAGCACCATTATGATGATCATCATTATTCACAATATTTATTTTCTCATTTATTATAATATGAATAATAATATATTATCAAACCACAACAACAATTAATACAAAATATAGAACTAAAATAAAAAAACCAATCCTAAATTGAAAATGATAAGAAACCTATTCTCAACATTTGACCCCGCAACTACCATTAATATATCACTCAATTGAATTAGAACATTCCTAAGATTTATCTTAATTCCACATTTATTTTGACTTATCCCCTCACGATACTCTGCAATTATTAAAATTATCTACACTAAACTACATCAAGAATTTAAATTACTGCTAGGTCCTAATACAAAGGGATTTACTATTCTATTTATTTCATTATTCATATTCATTTTAATAAACAATATAATAGGATTATTACCTTATATTTTTACTAGATCAAGCCACTTAATTTATACAATAACTCTAGCCTTACCCCTCTGATTATCATTAATGATTTTTGGATGAATTAATCATACTCAACATATATTTGCTCATTTAATTCCTGAAGGAAGCCACCCCATTCTTATACCATTTATAGTTTGTATTGAAACAATCAGAAACATTATTCGACCAGGGTCGTTAGCAGTACGATTAACAGCTAATATAATTGCAGGACATTTATTAATATGCCTTCTAGGCAAAGATATAATAAATATAAATGAGATAATTATCCCAATAATTATAAGAATTCAGATCATATTAATATTATTCGAAACTGCAGTTTCAATTATTCAAGCATATGTATTTTCCGTCCTCAGAACTCTTTACACTAGAGAAGTAGCCTATGGCAGCACACAGAAATCACCCATACCATTTAGTAGATTATAGACCATGACCCCTAACAGGATCAATTGGAGCAATAACAATTACATCAGGAATAATTATATGATTCCACAAAAACAACATTAATCTTTATTTACTCGGAGTAATAATTATTATCTTAACAATAATTCAATGATGACGAGATATCACTCGAGAAGGGACTTATCAAGGTAAACATACCCTCCCAGTTACTAGAGGTCTAAAGTGAGGAATAATCTTATTCATTGTATCTGAAGTATTCTTCTTCATTTCTTTCTTCTGAGGATTCTTCCATAGAAGATTATCCCCAACAGTAGATATTGGGATATCTTGGCCCCCAAAAGGAATTATAGTATTCGACCCTATGCAAATCCCATTACTAAATACTATAATTTTATTATGCTCTGGAATCAGAGTAACATGAACACATCATAGATTAATAGAAAGAAATTATAATCAAACAACCCAAGCCCTCTTTATTACAGTAATTCTAGGATTTTATTTTACCTTACTACAAGCATATGAATATTACGAATCTAGATTCACAATTAGTGATTCAGTATATGGATCTTCCTTCTTTATAGCAACGGGATTCCACGGAATTCACGTGATTATTGGAACTACATTCTTAGGAGCATGCTTAATACGACACATTATATGCCACTTTAGAAGAAAACACCACTTTGGATTCGAAGCAGCAGCATGATACTGACACTTCGTAGATGTAGTCTGACTATTCCTATATATTTCAATCTACTGATGAGGTAGTTATCCTTTTAGTATAATAGTATATTTAACTTCCAATTAAAAGGTTTGTTTTTCAAAAAGGATAATACTAAAAATCTCTACATCACTATTAATAGCACTAGTTATTTCAATCATTTTAATCATTACATGCACAATCATTTCAAAAAAATCAATTCTAGATCGAGAAAAAATATCACCATTCGAATGTGGTTTCGATCCAAAAAGATCATCACGAATGCCTTTCTCAATCCAATTCTTCCTAATTGCAATTCTATTTTTAATCTTTGACATTGAAATTGTTATTATTCTACCAATAATCATCGTAATTAAAAGAAGATTAATCAAAATATGATTCACCACAATTATATTATTCATTTTAATCCTTTTAATAGGATTATACCACGAATGAAACAATGGAATTCTAGAATGAGCAAACTAGGGGATGTAGTTAACAATAATATTTAATTTGCAATTAAAAGATACTTTCTAGTCTTCCTCACAAAAAGTAGTGAAGTAATATTTACTTTTAGTTTCGACCTAAAAATTAGAGAATTCTTCTCCTTACTTTTAATTGAAGCCAAAATAGAGGCCCCTCACTGTTAATGAAGGAACTGACGAAATTAACGTCCAATTAAAAGAGAATGAAGAATCTAAAAGAAGCTGCTAACTATCTTTTAAAGCGGTTAAACTCCGTTTTTCTCTTCATTCAAGTAGTTTATTAAAACACTTCATTTTCAATGAAGAAAAGGAAATAACATTTCCCTAGAATACTTAAGAAGAATCTAATCTTATCTTAACAGCTTCAATGTTAAACTTTATATAAGCTACCTAAGTAAATAAAAGCAATTAAAAACATAAAAAGAAATACCAATAAAAAGAGCTTAATATTATTAAACTGATAAAAACTGATAACCTTTCCTATAAAAGAACTATACAATAAAGAAGAATTGGAAATAAAATACTCCCCCCAACCAGAATCCATAACTTCAGCAAACCCCTTAGATAAAACCATAAATTTACCGTACAATATATAAGTTCTAAAAGAAGACATAAATCATATTCTACCACTAAAAAAAGATAAGAAATACCACTTTATAAAATAAACAGAAGAAAAGAAAGTTGAATAACATAATTCATAACCTAATCAGCCCCCAATGAAAACAAAAACTAAAGGTATAATCTTTAAATACAAAGGAAATACAATTAAATTAGGAACTCCAAATAATAATCAACCTAACAAACTACCCCCAAAAATAGCCAAAAGAGATAAAACAACTATTGACTTCATCATAATTCTATCCTCATAATAACTCTGACAAGAATAAGAATTCATATTATAAGATAAACAATAAAAAATTAAACGAGTACTATAAGAAACAGTTAAACCAACAGAAATAAAAAAGATAAAAAAAACAAAAGAATTAAAGAATGATAAAGACATTATCTCAAGAATAGCATCCTTAGAATAAAATCCTGATAAAAAGGGAAGACCACATAAAGAAAGATTCGAAATACAAAAACAGGTACAAGTAAAAGGCAGATAATTTACCATAACACCCATATGACGAATATCCTGAGAATCTCTTATACAATGAATCATTAAACCAGCACACAAAAACAATAAAGCCTTAAAAAAAGCATGAGTTAGTAAATGAAAAAAAGCCAATATAGGCCAACCAATAAATAAAATAGATATTATTAAACCTAACTGACTTAAAGTAGATAAAGCAATAATCCTCCTTAAATCAAACTCAAATCTCGCCCCAAGACCAGCCATAAATATAGTTAATATAGATAATATTAATAAAAAAGAACAATTAAGATTCAACAACATATTAGAAAAACGAATTAATAAATAAACACCAGCAGTAACTAAAGTAGAAGAATGAACTAAAGAAGAAACAGGGGTAGGAGCAGCCATAGCAGCAGGTAACCAAGAAGAGAAAGGAATCTGAGCTCTCTTAGTAAACCCTGCCAAGACAATTAATATAATAAAATAAAAACTCCAAGAATCCCAAACTCCAACATAATAAATATAATGCCAACTCCCAAAATTCAATATTCAAGAAATAGCAATTAAAATAGCAACATCCCCTAAACGATTAGTTAAAATAGTCAATATGCCCGCAGAATACGACTTAAAGTTTTGAAAATAAACAACCAATACATAAGAAACAAGCCCAAGACCATCCCAACCAATTAAAATTCTGATTAGATTAGGACTAACAATTATCATCATTATAGACAAAACAAATAAAAGAACTAAAAAATAAAACCGATTCCTATCTATATCATTATACATATAACTTTCACTATAATAAACAACCATAGAAGAAATAACAAGAACACAACCCGAAAAAATTAAAGACATTCAATCAAACAAAAATGTTATAGTTATTCTACAACTATTCAAACTTAAAAATTCCCAATCCAAAAAAAGAACATAATCCTGAATAAGAAAAGAAACACCAAAAAAGAAACTAATTAACCCAAAAAAAAGTAATAAAAACCCACCTAATAAATATAAAGACATACTTACTAATATGATTTAAAGCATTATTGCACCTGTAACTCCACAAATTACTATTCTAATTAAACTATTCAAACACAATCAAAGCACAAATAAATCAACCCTCATAATAACCAAATTTAAAGGAAGCAAATGAAAAAAAATTAAAATATACTCACGACACACATTTATACCATATTTAGACATTCCCCCATAAAAGAAGCCATGCTGAGTATAAGAATATAAATAAATTCTATAACAACATCTCAAAAAAGAAGATAAGCCCAAAAACACAAATCTTAAACTTCTTCATCTTATTACTCTATTAATCAACATAATCTCCCCAAGTAAATTTAAAGAAACAGGAGAAGCTATATTATTAGCACTCAAAACAAACCAAAACAAAGAAAAAGAAGGTATAAATGCAATTAAGCCCTTATTAACAATAAATCTACGACTATGAACCCGCTCATAAACAATATTAGCTAAACAAAACAAACCGGAAGAACATAAACCATGACCAATTATTAAAATCAAAGCACCACAAAGACCTCACATATTCAAAGAAAGAATACCACAAAGAACCAAACCCATATGAGCAACAGAAGAATAAGCAATTAATGATTTTATATCAACCTGACATAAACATAAAACCCCGACCAAAAAAGCTCCATACAAACTTAAGCCCATTCAAACAAAATTATAAAAAATAGAATAATCACTAATAAAACTAAACACCCGCATTAAACCATATCCCCCTAACTTCAACAAAACTCCAGCCAAAATTATAGAACCAGAAATAGGGGCCTCAACATGAGCCCTAGGCAACCAAAAATGAACAAAAATTATAGGTATCTTAACCAAGAAAGCTAAAATCATACATAAATAAAGATACAAATTACAATCAACATCAATCAAAAAATAAAATAATGAAGTAGAATCATTACCAATATAAAAAATACCTAACAAAAGAGGTAAAGAAGCAAACAAAGTATAAAAAAGAAGATAAAGACCAGCACTTAACCGTTCAGGCTGATAACCTCAACCAAAAATTAAAAATAAAGTAGGAATTAATGAAGACTCAAAAAACAAATAAAACAAAAAAAGATTTAAAGTACTAAAAGAAAATAACAAGAATAAAAGCAAGAATAAATTAACCAAAATAAACTCATAACAATAATTTAAATCTCGATAAATCAAAAAACTAGCCATAATTATAAGAAAAACAATTCAAAAACTAAGAAAAATCATACATATAGACAAAACATCCCCCCCAAAAGAATAACTTATTATAGAATAGAAATCCAAAAACAAAAACCTATTAAAATAAACAAAAAATCCCAACATTAAACAAATCAAAGAAAATCATCAAAAATTAATAAAAACAAAAGGGATCAAAAACAAAACATAAAAAAATATTCTTATCATCCTAAAATAGATAAACTACTTACACTATCACCTCCATGCCCACGAATTAATCCGACTAAAATAGATAAACCTATTGAACCTTCACAAACCGCAAAAGTTAAAAAAACCAAAATAAAAAAATAGGAAAGACCATAACAACACAAAAAGATAAAGAACAAAAGATAAAGAACAAGAACCAAAAATTCCAAACTTAATAAAGTTAACAGTAAATGCCTACGCATAGAACAAAAAACAAATAAACCCGAAAAAAACATAAAAAAAAGAACAAACCCCAAAAATAAATCATACACAAGTTTTAATAGTTTAAAAAAAATAATGATCTTGTAAATCATAGATAGAAAATCTTTAAAACTTCAGCAAAAAGTATAAACTACTTATTTTTAATCTCCAAAATTAATGTTTTAATAAACTATTTACTGAAATTACCACCTTAATAACACTATCAATCACCATAAGAATAATCTTTCCCATACTCAGACACCCCTTAAGTATAGGATTAATTTTAATTATTCAAACAATTCTAGTAGCATTAATTACAGGCATAATAATTAACATATTCTGATTCTCATACATTTTAATCATCACAATACTAAGAAGAGCCTTAGTACTATTCATTTATATAGCAAGAGTAGCTTCAAACGAAAACTTTTACTCGGCCATTTCATCAACTACAATAATCATTCCCATTATACTATTATCATTAATAACCCCTCTACTTGTAGATCAGACAGAGACCAGAAAAATCTGATCTACAAGAAAGAAAGTAATAATAATCAATGACCAAGTAATAAACCTAACAAAATTATTCAATATGCACAACATATTTGTAACGCTCCTACTAATTAACTATTTATTCTTTACCATAATTTGTATCTCCTATATTGTAAACATTTTTGAAGGCCCCCTTCGAGCAAAAAACTAATGAATAAGCCTCTACGAAAAACCCATCCCTTAATTAGAATCTTTAATAGATCACTAATTGATCTACCCGCACCATCTAGAATTTCTTTATGATGAAACTTTGGATCCCTTTTAAGTATATGTTTAATAATTCAAATTGTAACAGGAGTATTCTTAGCCATACATTACACTGATAATATTGAAATAGCATTCAGAAGAGTAGTTCATATTTGTCGAGATGTAAACAACGGTTGGCTACTTCGTAGCTTACATGCTAACGGAGCATCTCTTTTCTTTATTTGTTTATACCTCCACGTTGGACGTGGAATTTACTATGGATCCTATAAACTTATTATAACTTGAATAGCAGGAATTATTATACTTTTCTTAATCATAGGAACGGCCTTTTTAGGGTATGTTTTACCCTGAGGACAAATATCCTTATGAGGAGCTACTGTAATTACAAATCTCCTATCAGCTGTCCCTTATTTAGGAGGAGACTTAGTTAAATGATTATGAGGAGGATTTTCCGTAGATAACGCAACACTTACACGATTTTTCACACTCCATTTCCTTTTACCATTTATTATTGCTGCCTTCACAATAATTCATTTATTATTCCTACACCAAACCGGATCCAGTAATCCATTAGGATTAATTAGTAACTTAGATAAGATTCCCTTCCACCCATACTTTTCAATTAAAGACCTAATAGGAGTAAGAGTTACTATATTATTTTTTATTATATTAAATCTTTGAGAACCACGAATCCTAGGAGATCCTGAAAACTTTATTCCAGCCAACCCCCTTATTACCCCTGTTCACATTCAACCTGAATGATATTTCCTATTTGCCTATGCTATTCTACGTTCTATTCCTAATAAATTAGGAGGAGTAATTGCCATAATTGTATCCATTGCCATCATTATAATCTTACCATTCACAAACAAAAGAAAATTCCAAGGAATTACATTTTACCCATTAAATCAATTTATATTCTGAACATTAGCTGCTACAATATTACTACTAACATGAATTGGTGCCCGACCTGCAGAAGAACCTTTTATCCTAACCGGACAAATTCTGACAGTAGCCTATTTTTCCTATTTTATTATTAACCCTCTCATACTAAAGACATGAGATAAGATCACTTTATAAGTTAAATAGCTTAAGTAAGCATATATTTTGAAAATATAAGAAAAAGGTTTGAATCCTTTATTAACTTCACTTAAAAGAATACAAAAACTATAAAGCTAATATTATTCTCACAAAATATAAGAAAAAGGTTTGAATCCTTTATTAACTTCACTTAAAAGAATACAAAAACTATAAAGCTAATATTATTCTCACAAAATATAAGAAAAAGGTTTGAATCCTTTATTAACTTCACTTAAAAGAATACAAAAACTATAGTATTAATAATACAACCCCTGAAAAGAAAAGAAAGTATCTTAAAGACAAGGGAAGAAACACCTTTCAAGTCAAATACATCAACTTATCATAACGATAACGAGGTAAAGTACCTCGAACCCAAATAAATATAAAAACCAAAAAAGTCAATTTTATAAAAAAAATAAAAGAATATAAATCACAACCAAAAAAAATAATACAACTTAAAAGTCTCATAAAAATAATATTTATATACTCAGACAAAAAAATAAAGGCAAAACCACCACTACTATACTCAACATTAAAACCAGAAACTAATTCTGACTCTCCCTCAACAAAATCGAAAGGAGAACGATTAGTTTCTGCTAAACAAGAAGAAAACCAACAAAAAAATAAAGGCAAAGAAAAAAATAAAAATCAAATAAAACCTTGATACTTTATAAAATCAATAAAATTAAATCCAAAAATAAAAATTAATAGACAAATAAGAATTAAAGCCATACTTACTTCATAAGAAATGGTTTGAGCTACTGAACGCAACCCGCCTAACAATGCATAATTAGAGTTAGATCTCCAACCGGATAATAAAACACCATACACACCTATACCAGTACAACACAAAAAAAATAAAGCCCCTAAACTAAAATTATAAACATTAACTAAAAAGGGAAACAAAACCCATAACAAAAAAGACAACATCAATATAAATACAGGAGAAAAGTAATAAATAACAAAATTAGAAAAATAAGGATAAGTTTGTTCCTTAAAAAAGAGCTTTAAGCCATCAGAAAATGGTTGGAGTAAACCTATAAACCCCACCTTGTTAGGGCCCTTACGCAACTGAATATAGCTAAGAACCCTACGCTCTAATAGAGTCGTAAAAGCAACAGAAAGAAGAACTAAAACTAAAATTAAAACATAAGAAATCAGAAACACTACTATCTGTAAAAAACTCTACATAAATAAATCCTAAATTTACTGCACTAATCTGCCAAGACAGTAATATAAATCAAACCATAAAAACTATTTCTTATCCCTGGTCCTTTCGTACTAAAAGATAATAAAAATTTAAGGATAGAAACTGACCTGGCTCACGCCGGTCTGAACTCAGATCATGTAAAAAATCAAAGGTCGAACAGACCTAGTTAATAAACTACTGCACCACATTACTTATTTTAATCCAACATCGAGGTCGCAAACTCCTCCATCAATGAGAACTCTCTGGAGAAATTACGCTGTTATCCCTAAGGTAACTTAATCTTACAATCAGTAAAACTGGATCACAAAAACATAAATTAATGATAAATAAAAATAGAAGTTAATAAAATTCTACAGTCACCCCAACAAAATACAAATTAATTCATTAAAAGATTAAATCTACTAAATTCCCTAACGAATAATCATATAAAGATCTATAGGGTCTTCTCGTCCTTTAAAAAAATTTTAGCTTTTTAACTAAAAAATTAAATTCATATATTATATTAAAGAAAGTATATATCTCGTCCAACCTTTCATTCCAGCCTCTAATTAAGAGACAATTGATTACGCTACCTTAGCACGGTTAAAATACCGCGGCCATTCATATCCATCATTGGGCAGGCCAGACCTTATATAAATAACCAAAAGGACATGTTTTTGTTAAACAGGCGAATATATATTTGCCGAATTCCTATAACATAATTACAAAAAATACTAATTCAATCATTATTACAAAAAATAACCCATTAACTAATTAACTCTTATAAAAAATTAAACTTAACTAAAATAAACAAAATAAAAGAATAACCTATAACGGAATTAATGATGGCTGTTATCAAGCCTACAAAACCTTATAAAAACAAAAATTATAAAATTACCACCGAGCTTATCCCCGATAACATTAAACCTGTACAAACTTAAATATAATAAAATAAACTTAAACAATTAACAGCCCAGAATCCAATTCAATTCTAAGAAAACCAGATATTAAAGAACGAATAACATATCATTACTAAAATAATGTTAAAAACAGTAATGCAACACTGAATACCACATTATTTTATCTCTCTCAACTTCGGGAAATAAAAATAAATAAAAAAACTTAATCAACCCTGATACAAAAGGTACGCCAAACTAAAACTACTTCAACTAAAATAAAAAATTCCTTCACAGTACTTTTAACTATCATCCCAATTATTATTTCAGTAAAAATTACTAAAAACAAAGTTACTTCTATTAATTTAAATAAAATTAAAAACATAATAATCCTCTTATTAATCAAATTAAGTTGATTTGCACAACTATTCTATTAATGTAAATAATAGAGTCTCTAAGACTTTAATTTGTTTCTTACCAGGCCTACCTTCCAGTAGGTCTACTTTGTTACGACTTATCTCATCTTAACTAATGAGAGTGACGGGCGATGTGTACATAATTTAGAGCCAAAATCAAAATTATATTTTAATAAAAATTACTATCAAATCCAATTTCATAAACAACCATACTTCCAGCTCTTCAATTAATCCATAAATACATTTAATGTAATCCACCACTTCTTTATTATTGCTGCACCTTGACCTGACATTACCCTCATAAAATTAAACGAAAATATATTCTAATAAAACATCCAATGACAGAGATATACAAGCTTAAATAAAGTAAAATTAATCGTGGACTATCAATTACAGGGCAGATTCCTCTGAAAGGACTAAATTACCGCCAAATTCTTTTAATTTTAAGAACATAGCTATTAATAACAAGGATTCCAAAAATTCACAATTAATAATAATAGGGTATCTAATCCTAGTCTCACATTAAATCTTCATATTCTAATCATAAACCATACTTTTACATAAACTCTACAATTTCACCCAAAAAATTTAAATTTAAAGTAAACATACAAATTAAATAAAATCCAAAAAAATTCACTTGCTCCCGTTGTATAACCGCGACTGCTGGCACAACTTAGGTCAGAACTTAAACTCAATTAGCTATTTCTAGACAACCCTAAAAAAAATAAAATAAAATACTGCAAATAATAATTTTTTTTCATTCAGATTCAAAACCAAACAAATATTTACATGTATAACTACTGAGAAATAAATAAAATTAAAGCCAGAATCAAGCTTTATCCCAGCAATTCATATGACGGAACATTATAATGTTTCCCCCCCTCTCTACTCTCCCTACGTCTAGTTTCCTCCGGCTTCCGACTCCTCGGCCCCCGTTCGGTAACAACCTATGGGTTATTAAATATTTTGTATGATTAAACCTTTAACTTAATAAGATAATTATTGGATTCTCCTATTCTAATATTAGATAAATAACTGATAACCTGTATAAAACGTATACCCCCGTATTTCTAATTTAAAGCGTATTAGAAATACGTAAATACGTATAAGCGTGTAGATATATATATGAACTATAATAAACTCTCTGCGATAGCCCCGATAGGGAAATATTTACATATCCATCATTCTTCAGCTCACCACCTCTATAATACTCTCCTCTCTCCCATGCTATGACTCCTCTCTAGTCTCCCCTAAATAGTATCATACCCGGATAGGATTGGGGGGGGGGGTTCCTCTAGATAGTTACATTACTATAACTATAGAATTTTACTGAAAAATTCAGAATTACATAAAGTAAATTCACAAATTTTCTCATTTTTTTTATAAACTTATAACCAGGGGAACTTCGTAGATCATTTTCATCTCCAAATTTTTCTATAAATCAAAATTCCCAAAATTATATTTTATTTTTTAGTAATGTTTAAAAAATGGAACACCCAAGACTTAAATTGGCCATCAAGCCAACATTTCCCGGAACAAACAAAAAATATCCTAAAAAATACAAAATTTTAAACCAAAAACTTTAAAAATACAACTTTAAAAACTAAATTTAACAACCCCTATGTTTAAAACTAATTGAATATAGTCCCATCCCCTAGAAATTTTAATAATAAATAAAACTTTTAAAATACAAAATATAAAAAACACAAAAAAAAGAAAAATAACTCCAGTCAAGATAACATACACCCGAAAAAGTAAAAGAATAAAACCAACATTTTTTTTAAAAAAGAAAAAAACACAAAATACCTAAAATTTAATAAATTAAAAAATAAAAAAACACAAATAAATAGAATAATTTCCAACAAAAGACAACTATCCCCGAAAGTACATCCCCAAGAATTAGATATTTTAGAAAATACAAAATATAAAAAACACAAAAAAAAGAAAAATAACTCCAGTCAAGATAACATACACCCGAAAAAGTAAAAGAATAAAACCAATATTTCTTTAAAAAAGAAAAAAACACCTAAAATTTAATAAATTAAAAGAATAAAACACAAATAAATAGAATAATTTCCAATAAAGGCAACTATCCCCGCAAGTCTGTTCCCAGGAATTGAACATTTTAGAAAATACAAAATATAAAAAACACAAAAAAAAGAAAAATAACTCCAGTCAAAATAACATACACCCGAAAAAGTAAAAGAATAAAACCAATATTTCTTTAAAAAAGAAAAATAACTCCAGTCAAAATAACATACACCCGAAAAAGTAAAAGAATAAAACCAATATTTCTTTAAAAAAGAAAAATAACTCCAGTCAAGATAACATACACCCGAAAAAATAAAAGAAAAAAACACAAATAAATAGAATAATTTCCAATAAAGGCAACTATCCCCGCAAGTCTGTTCCCAGGAATTGAACATTTTAGAAAATAAAAATCCAGGAAAATTTCCCAATAAAAAAAGACTATTGTTCAAAAAAAGAATTACTATACACACATACATGCACAATTATATAATTACAAGCCCTAATTTTTGTAATCCAAAAAAAAAATTAGGAATATGAAAC